GCACGGACGGGGGTTATCAATTTTTTCATTTTCATCGATTAAATAATATTTAAATTGAATTACTTGAAAAGTCTGTTTTAAATTGTCAAGTTGCAAATAGTTATTTACCAAGATCTGATTATGAATTATTAAATGGTAAAATGAATAAACATTCGCAATTAGAAAGGCTGTTCCTAAAGGCCTCGACAAATTCTTAATTGGAATTACAGGATCTTTTGTAATTTGAATTGATTCTTTTATTGCATTATGATTGTGATATTTTACATCATTGAATTTAAATGGACCCATTCGAAAACAATTGGATGATGACAAAATTATCAACGATTGGAATTCCTTATTTCTATTCAACAAGGTATGAATAGTTCTTTTATTTTGATTAAGGGGTTGTTGAATTCTTATTTTGGAATAAATGGAAGAAAACGGATTTATATTGGTGCAATCTGATCCATTATCGGGGAGAAATCCTGAGCCCGGTGGGTCATTCCTTTTTCCACTATATGAAATAGTGGATTTCAGCAAGTCGATTCTTAGGAAATGTCGAATCAAACCATTTGCCCTTATTTCAACAAAAGAAGCACGAGCTTCTTGACTAGAAGAACTTTTTTTGTCTTGGTCCCAATTCAATACTAAACAAGTCCGAACTAATTGAATATTTGTATCAGAAATTCCTCGAATTGGTTTACCATTCCCATAAAGGATATAATTGACAACTCGAAGTTTCACATTATCCCTTTCCTGCAACAGATCCGGGGGGAAAAGCGTTCCTAAAGTTATACCGTCCGTTATTTCATAGGTGACGACAGGACGAACCAAAACAAAATACTTTTTCTTACTAGGTGTGATCCGTTGAACATAGATCCAATTTTTCCATTTTTTGGATTCCTTGGAATTTTGTTTTCCTGTTCCCGGTGGTATCAAAACGCCACTATGTCGGGATATCTTATCTGTCTCTCCAGGAAAATGGATATCTCCAGAAAATATTTTAAGTTCAATTCTTTTTTTTTTTCTCTCCACTCGGACCAACCCGCCCACTCGACTTCTTATAGTTAAAGTAATTTGTGTATCCACCCCAATGATACTATTGTTCCGTACCATTAGGGAAGAAGATCCAGGTAATATATGCACTTCCTCGGGAATGAAAAAAAAACGATCGACTTTCATTTGGTATTTTGGCCTAAATTCCTTACCTCCTCGATACTCAATCAAATCCTCTTTTTTGACGATTGAATCCGTTTCTATAGTCCCATGTTTAGTAATGCCCGAACTATTTCTTCTGTATCGAGGATCGTCCAAATAAGCAAGAATACTATTTCTACGGAAAACGCCATTGATGGGGATTTCAATCAAGATATCCGAGGGAGGTGTTAATTCGTTCTCACGTTTTTGTTTTTGAATCGATTGGAGTGGAATGATGAATCTATTGCTTCGCCTCTTTGAGAATAAATCAGAATTCTGGTAGAGAATGGTCGGATCTACGAGATTACAACGACCGGTACCTATAATTCGACCAAAGTCTGAATAATCAGGAACCCTATCTTCTTTTTTATCCGAAAAATTAGAAGTAAATAATTTTTCTCTCGACGGATCATTCGTTCCTGAGAGGTTAGAAATAGAATTTCTCTTGACAGAACAAGAATGCGCATTCATTTGATCTTGATCCTTGTGGATCGAAAGTGAAACTAGACTAGATCTGCGCGGCTCTCCTAATAATATCCATAAATGACTTGTTTTTGGTAATAGATGAACATTTCCATATGTAAATTCGGGTGCATTATACACATCGGTGCTCCAGTGCATTTCTCCGTCTGAGTCAGAATAAATATGTTTTCGAACTTTCTCTTTAAAATTCAAAGTGGATGTTCCTGCGCGAATCTCAGCAATCACTTGTTCTGATTCTACATATTGATCGTTTTGAACTAAAAGAAAACTTTGGGGTGGAATATTTACATTATGTCGACTATCTTCACTTTCAATAGTTACATACAAGTTTATGGAACAGAGAAAGGCGGGATGTCCGTGGCGTGTACGTGTCGGATGAAGCAAATCTTCATTGAATTTTATTTTTCCATTAGAAGGGGCTCGCACGTGTTCTGCAGTACCCCCCGTGAATACTCCGCCGGTATGAAAAGTTCTTAATGTTAATTGAGTACCCGGTTCTCCAATCGATTGGCCCGCAATAATACCTACGGCTTCTCCCAATTCAACCAGGTCGCCATGAGTAGGACTCCGTCCATAACATAATCGACAGATCCAAGATGCACTCCTACAAGTAAAAGGGGTTCGAATAGCTATTGGTTGTGCTCGAAAGGTTATGAATCGATTTACAAGTCCAATCCCAATGTCTTGATTTCTAGTGGCAATGCAGCGCGTGCCCATATATATATCATCGGCTAATACACGACCAATTAATGTTTGGATAAAAATCCTTTCTGGCATCATACCATTCCTAGGACTCACAGAAATACCATGGACGGTGCCACAATCTGTTCGACGTACAACA